AGAAGACTTTTTCGAGGCAATCTGGGAATCCGTTAAAGATTTTAATTTCACTTTAGACTCGGTGTCCTTTAGAAAAAGAATCCAAAAATTCATAGAAGTCTATTCAATATTACAATTTAAAAGCCACAATAGGATAAAATCGATATATTCCAATACGCCTCAGCCTCCTATTAGGCTTAGGGTTTTCAACTATATGAAATTCATACTCATATTTTTGAAAGAATACAAAACGTATTCAGGGCTCTTCAGTCAGAACAAATTGACTGATATTCTCCTAAGAATCGTAGTGTGTTCCGTATATGGGCTTTTTTTCTCTAACCGAGTGGCGGTACTGCCCCAGAGTATCAAAATTCCAATTATCATTTTCTCCACTCTGAATTTCTATTTAAGATTGCACTCGCAATTTGGAGAAAGGCACTTTTAGGAAACTGTGATATAGTATATCGTAGCTAATATTTTTAGTAATAAAAGGAGTTTGCGTTTATCATGAGCAAGGACACTATTTCTGACATATTAACCTGTATACGAAATGCCGCCATGGCTAACAAAGAGACGGTTCGAAGAATATTTACAAGCGAAAAGATGGTTCAAATACTTTTACGAGAGGGTTTTATCAAAAACGCGAGGGAACATGGGAAAAACAAAGAATCTTTCTTCTTTGTAGAGGAATCGGAATCGGAATCAGAGTCGGATTCCGAGTGGGAAAATGCAAATTCCGATCATGATGATGATGAGGATTCTCATCGTCGTCGTACCCAACCCCCACGATATATAAACCCATGCCCATGCTGTAGAGCAGTTAAAAGGTTCGCTGAAATCGTAATACTTATCTACCTATGGGCCCGCTCTCGATATCGTATACGTAAGTAAGAAAGTTTCGGGTCCGTTTCCTTCAGGTCCGCTTAAATATGAAATACCGGGGATCCTTTTTTAGCGACTCTATCAGGAAAGATATGACAGAACTTTCTATATATAGATTCTAGATATAGCACGCGGAGATAGAGTCAAAGTTGAAATAAGTAAGTCGTTACAATTCCGGCTGGGGGGTCTAATTTCTAGATTCAACAGAACGGATTCGGACGAGTAAGGGAAGGGGGCTTTGGAACTTGAGCACTCCCTTCGTGGGGATTCCATTGGAGACTCCAAATTTCAAGAAACTCATTTTCTTCCAATTGAAATGAAATAAGTGTATTCGAAGTTAAGGAATAAGAACTATGAAAATGGGGGCTTCCGTTCGTAAAATTTGTGAAAAATGCCGACTGATACGTAGGAAGGGGCGAATTCGAGTAATTTGTTCGAACCCGAGACATAAACAAAGACAGGGATAATCTTTCTAAAAAAACACATTTTGATTTGAAAGGTAGAAAATCAGTTTCGTTTTAACATGAGATGGATATATCCATATATCTCTAACTTCTATTTATAAGACGATAAAATATGGCAAAACCTATACGAAGATATTCGAGTTATAGTTTACGTAGGAATAGGCGCACTCGTTTGCATTTGGGTATACGAAAAGGAATTATTTACATTCAAGCAAGTTTCAGGAATACAATTGTTACTATTACAGATGGAAGTGGTCGCGTGGTTGTTTGGGCCTCCGCGGACGCTTGTGGGGGAGAGGGTGAGGGTCGTCCTGGGGTCGACAACCGCGCTTCCGAATTCCAAACCGAAAGCGGGGGTGCAAACGCCGACGCATCTACGGACGACTCCAACTGTCAAAAGGATAACGACAAGATCCAAACAGAGGATCCGAATCCTAAAGACAGTCTTCCCCTGGGATCTATCCAGATCGATCAAGATAGGTATATCTGGGCTCATCCAGACGGAGAAATGGGCGGGATTGACTTTTCCGTATTTAATCCCACCTTTCTTCACGCCCATGTGATGGTCGATGAAGAAGACTTCGCAGCAGGTCTTTTTGAATTTAATGAGGAGCATTTAGAAGAAATGCGCCAATTTCAAAAAGAAAAACTCGAACAAACTAAGGAATTCAATCTGCGTCAGAGGAAGAAGCAATTGAAACACTTCTTTTGTTTTCTTTTCATCCTGGCAATCCTAGGCTGGCGGGTCTTCGCCCTGGTCCTGGGCCATGCCTCGATGGATTACTTACTTCATCATTCGCCTTATCCGAGGCGTATAAAACTTGTGATAAATTTCGTAAGCCGAGTGGGGCTCTTGCTCCAATTGGTGCGAACGGGCTCTATTTCTTTTCGGGAAAGTCTAAAGATTTTTCGAGTTGAAATTGCCGATTTGCAACGCGCAATTCAATCTAAATCATATTTAGATCCGCAAGCGTTGAATTTCATTCAAGTTTTATCAAAATTCATACGGGAATACTCCCGCCATGCGGGAATCCCTTTATTCGAACCTATTTACAATCCGCTCATGGCGCTATCTGTGCTTGTCTTGTGGATCACTCTCCCAACCAAGAAATGGAAACTCCCCATTATGCTAATATATAGCATCTTTATTTCTCTTTTTTTATATTACCAGTTCT